TAGTGATAATTTTATTATTCGTCGACGTAGTAAATAGGAGAGAAATTTGAATTAGTTTCTTCGTCTTTAAATAAAAAAAATAGGAGTAATTAACCGTGACACGTTCACTAAAAAAAAATCCTTTTGTAGCGAATCATTTATTAAGCAAAATTGATAAGCTTAACACAAAGGAAGAAAAAGAAATAATAGTAACTTGGTCCCGGGCATCTACCATTATCCCCACAATGATTGGCCATACTATTGCTATCCATAACGGAAGAGAACACTTGCCTGTTTATATAACAGATCGTATGGTAGGCCACAAATTGGGAGAATTTGCACCTACTCTAAATTTCCGGGGACATGCAAAAAACGATAATAGATCTCGTCGTTAATAATGATTAATAATTAATAAATAGAGATGCTTATCCTTCATTAATGCAGAGGTAAAACTTATGAGAAAAAAAAAAAAGTCGCTGACTGAAGTATCTGCTTTAGGCCAATATATACCTATGTCTGTTCACAAAGCGCGAAGAGTAATTGATCAGATCCGTGGACGTTCCTATAAAGAAACGCTTATGATACTCGAACTTATGCCTTATCGAGCATGTTATCCTATTTTTAAATTGATTTATTCCGCAGCAGCAAACGCTAAACACAATAGAGGGTTCGAAAAAGAAGATTTCATCGTTTGGAAAGCGGAAGTCAACAAAGGAACTACCAGGAAAAAATTAAAACCTCGAGCTCGAGGGCGTAGTTATCTGATAAAAAGACCTACTTGTCATATAACTATTGTATTGAAAGATATATCCTACTATAAAAAAACATATGAAACATTAGATAATCGAGAAAAGTATTTACCTAGCAATTTCCGTTTAAAATCTAGTGGAGCAATATGGGACAAAAAATAAATCCACTTGGTTTCAGACTTGGTACAAGCCAAAGTCATTATTCCATTTGGTTTGCACAACCAAAAAATTATTCTGAGGGTTTACAAGAAGATCAAAAAATACGGGATTGTATCAAGAATTATGCTCAACAAAATATGAGAACATCCTCCGGTGTCGAGGGAATTGCACGGATAGAAATTCAAAAAAGAATTGATCTGATCCAGGTCATAATCTATATGGGATTCCCCAAGTTATTAATAGAAAATAGACCACGAGGCATCGAAGAACTACAGATGAATGTACAAAAAGAATTGAATTCTGTGAACCGAAAACTCAACATTGCTATTACAAGAATTGCAAAACCTTACAGACACCCTAATATTCTTGCGGAATTTATAGCCGGACAATTAAAAAATAGGGTCTCTTTTCGAAAAGCGATGAAAAAAGCTATTGAACTAACTGAACAGGCTGATACAAAAGGAATTCAAATACAAATTGCAGGACGTATCGACGGAAAAGAAATTGCACGTGTCGAATGGATCAGAGAAGGTAGAGTTCCCCGACAAACCATTCGCGCCAAAATTGATTATTGTGCCTATACAGTTCGAACGATATATGGGGTTTTAGGTATCAAAATTTGGATATTTATAGACGAGGAATAGAATAATAAGCCTTTACTTGTCTTTTCCTTATATCCAAGACGGAACAAAAAATAAAAATGATCAATTCTATAAGGTTGAATAAAAATTCAATTGACCCCATTTTGACCGAATTGCTATGCTTAGTGTGTGACTCGTTGGTTTTTGTTAGGATTAAGATAAAATATTAACAAACCATAATATGAACTAATAACTAACTCATCACTTCAAATTATCTGGATCCAAGGAAGCAGTCAAGATATGATATGTTGGTCTTATCATTGCAGCAACTGAATTCGCTTTGGCATAAAAAAAAGAAAAAGCAATCCGATTATGAGTTGTAAACGAAAGGGTGCGGATAAACGGAAGGTGAGAGAAAGATATAAAAATCTATCAATGATATATAATTCCAATATGTAAGGTCTATGAATCCTCTCAAAAAGGGCAATGTAATAAAGCATCAATACAGATTCATCTAGCATTATACGAATCTCTTCGTAGCACAAAAATAAGGAGCCTCGAGCCAATAAAGACTAAGAACGTTGACTCAAAATAAAGTAAAAGCTCCGTTGTCAAATTCAGGCCTAACCATTAATCAAGAAGCGCTGGGAACGATGGAACCTGTGAATACAGAAGATTCAATTGAAAATGAATACACATGATTCAGCGGGCGGGATGGCGGAATAAACCAAAGACCAATTCATCTATTCTGAGAAGTCATGAACTAACCCTACAACAGAAATAGATATTGAAAGAGTAAATATTCGCCCGCGACATTTTTTTCTTATTGAATTGCTAAAATATAGGCGATCTGATACGAGAAAAGCGAAAAGAAAACAAAGATTTGTTATAACTATACTTTATAACTATATATAACTATATTTATTAAAATTAAAAATAAAAAATCAATATAAAGTTTTTAATATTTCAATTTTTGTTATATTTTATGCTGATAAAAATAGAAATAAATATATTTACTATATTTTCTTTTTT